CGAAATACCAGATGAAATAGAACGATTTTAGAAGATATATAATGAAATCTTTTGATTGGTTGTTCCTATAGAAATGATCTGTTTTATTTGATTGATGGGGACAACAAACAATAAACTATAACAAATTCAATATAGTATATTAGATAAAAATTTATAAAAATCCTTTTTCTTAAAAATAATAGAAAGAGATATGGATGGATTCTCTCTATATTCTATATTCTCTATAGAGAATATAGAATATAGAGAATAAAATAAGAAATTAGAATAGAAAAAAAGAAAATAATAAACAGAGTGTTCTTATTCAAAACGCCCTGTGATCTTCAACCAATTCTGTGCTTCAATATAATTACCTGGGGTAAGTGCTATAGCTTGTTTCCAATATTCAGCAGCTTGATCAAACCAAGATTCCGCTATTTCAGAATCTCCCTGTCGAATGGCCTGTTCTCCGCGGTCGGAATAGGTGAGTAAATTCCTTCCCTTAGAACCGTACTTGAGAGTTTCCTGACTCATACGGCTCAACAGTCAATTCTTTTGATCTTCCATTTTTTTTCTGGAGTTAACCACAAGAAAAGAGGTTAATTACATGAGTTTCAAACTTGAATTTGGATTAATAAAGAATTTCATCCTTTTTTTAGTTTTATCTTTTTTCCTACCTTCAGAAGAATAAAGCATAGCTTAGGTTCTCTTCTCACACCAAAGTAAGATAGACAACCGCATCTTGCATCTTTTTCCATTTCATGCCGATCGGTGTTCCAAACCATTTCTGCTTCCCGGAGATGATGATGCATCTTGGATTGACTTATACAACTTTTTCAAGAAGAATAAAGCATCGGCATTTACACTCTTATTAGAATTTTCTGAAAGGTAACTATCTCGATTTCATATATCATATACTTTCATATATGATATATCTATTTCTATAGAATCTTTGAGAAAGACTTTTCTTCATAAGAAAAGACTTACTATCTTTGGGATCTGATACTACACCGCTGCTCAAAAGCTTAGGGGATCCACTTTATTACATAAGTGGATTCCTAACTCTTCTATCATGAGATAAGTAAGCAGTTCTTGTTGTATTGGCCAAAAACCTTGTTAATTGATCTTTACGGTGCTTCCTCTATCAATTAGATCTTTTATCCATAGAAAAAAGAGTATCTAGGCATATATATATCTATTTCTTCATAATTTCGATTTCTATGAAGTTTGTTTCTTTGCTACAGCTGATAAAAATCGTTGTTTCGAACGATATATATGTAGAAAGCCCATTTTTTTCTAGTATTTATAAGTATTAGCGGATTTGCTCGTTCTTTTCTTTTTTCTTTCTATAGTGGAGATAGTCGCACGTAATGACAGATCACGGCCATATTGTTAAAAGCTTGAGGTAAGAACGGGTTTCGTTCGAGTGCTCGAAAATAGTATTCCAAAGCTTTCGTATGTTCTCCGTTACTTGTGTGGATAAGGCCTATGTTATAAAGTATATAACTTCGATCATAGGGATCAATTTCCAGTCGCATAGCCTCATAATAATTCTGTAAAGCTTCCGCATAATTTCCTTCCGATTGAGCCGACATCCGTTACGGTCGTCATTCGGTTCAAAGAATCTCCGTTCCAGAACCGTACGTGAGATTTTCATCTCATACGGCTCCTCCTTTCTGTGTATAATGATAAACATAGAATCAAAAAAGATTGCAATATTCTCATTATCAACTGAGCGGGACTAGTGTTTTTACACGAAATCTCTAGCCAACCTTCCTGTAAAGGATCTTTTCTTAAGATCAAGTATGTTATTACTGGATAAATAGTCACTTCAACAATTTCTTTGTCCTCAACGCCGCTTAATTTCCCGGAATTAGTCACTTCAACAGTCTTCGATGGTTATATGGGTATCCAAAATACGAACGAGATGGATGTTTATTGTCCCAACCATTCTTGTTAGTCCCGATCCCGATAAGAAAGGAAGGGTTTTTTTTACAAAGTTTTCTCGTGTTGTTGATTCCTAAGCGTAGTGCTTCTTCCCCCATGCCGCCCATTGGTACTAGTGGAGTAGGATTGACCTAACCCCATAGGTATAGGTATAACCTTTCGCTTAATACTATAAACCAAAAATTGAAGCATATGAGGCTGCATTAATCGGGGATACACGACAGAAGGAATTAATCGTTTTATTTCCAAACTTCACCTTCAGCAAGCGTAGGTTTTTTTTTCAAAATTTTTTTCTTTCTCTCTGAAGAATGTATCTTTCTCCTAAGACTGAGATCGGTAAAAAAAAAAAGATAATCAAATCGCACCATCTCTGTAATAAGTGAATGCCTCTTTTTCTCCTGAAGTTGTCGGAATTATTCGTAATAAGATATTGGCTACAATGGAAAAGGTCTTATCAATAAAATTTCCATTTATCCGAGATCTAGGCATAGGTAGCAATCCATTCTATAATTTCATTTTTTATCGCGTGAGAAAATAATCCCCCAAACAAAGGAATTGTACAATACAGTACGAAATA